AAAATATTTAATTCTATTTTTTTTCTTATTTCTTATTAATCTTATTTCTTATTAATTTAATAAAAAAATAAAGTAAAAGCGGGTAGCGGGAATCGAACCCGCATCGTTAGCTTGGAAGGCTAAGGGTTATAGTCGACGTTGATTCATCATTTTTAACGTCTCTAATTCAAAACTGAACGTGAAACTTTGGTTTCATTCGGCTCCTTTATGGAAGATGTATAAATTCCGATATTAAGACATGAACGAAAAAAAAAAATTCCACCCATAACATCTATGTCAGCTTTTCTGTCTGAATGTATTCAGAACAACCCGCTTTCTAGACGATCCCTATAGAAAAGAGGGGGATTATATTATAACAACCTTTCTAGTTACTTCGTTCTCTATTTCTATGTGAGAGAATCCTTAGGAAAAGCATTTTGTTTCTACCGAGCTAAAACAATTTGTCGATGTCTCTAGTAAACCAAAGTCATTGTTTAATAGCCATTTTGCTTCAATTTCCGTAATACAAATTCCAAATTAAAGATTTAGTTACGATTAGAAAGCCACTTTCTATCTTTATCCATGGATCCTTTACTCATACTTATTCAATTAGAAGTATTGATCTAATTAAAAAAAAAAATTATGTTTCGTAATCTCATAATCCAATTTTTCAATTTTTAATTGATTCTTGGATACAAATCACGAGAATGTATATTCTTCCTCGAATTTTTCATTGAGAGGTAAAGGATTAAATCCTTTTAAGAAATAAAGTTTTTGGTCGGAATGAAATATTAATCAAACCGAAAGACCCCTTAACTATATAAAGGATTATAGAACGAATCACACTTTTACCACTAAACTATACCCGCTACAATCCGATTATTGTATATAAATGAACCTTTTGTCGAACAAGAAAATGGGTCGTAATAAAAAGTTAAAAGAGTAAAAAGAAAGGATAGGATCATAAAATAATCATGAAAATTAGAGCGTTTACGTGTTGTATCAGAGAACCCAATGAGATTCGGAAAAGAGAATTCACTAAATTTCAATAACTAAAACTAAATAACAAGTGTTTTTTTGCCGGAGGTTTTTGACCTAGACGTCTCGACAAAACTACTTAAGCCATAACATACATGCAAATGTATTGTGCAAGAATCCACAGTTCCCTTTTTGTTATTTATTTACTTTACTAAAATAAAAGGAATAAAGAAAATAAAGAATAAATATAAAAAATTAAGATAAGAAACGACACTTTGATTCGATATCATTTGATTCTATATCATAGAAATCAAAAGAGTTTGTTTTTATTTTTCCAATCGTAATAACAAGCAAGTATTTTAGTTTTCAAATAAAAAAAAAAAATTATTTATGATTCGTTGGAACAATAAATGGCGGGCCCGGCCTGGTCAGTACTTAGCCGGGCCGTGGAACTAAAAAGTACTCTCGGATGAAAAAAAAAAATATTATGAAGGGCTCTTTCAATCCTTATTTTTTATAATGTAACATAGTATTATCCTTTTTCAATTGGGAGGAGAGATGGCTGAGTGGACTAAAGCGTCGGATTGCTAATCCGTTGTACGAGTTTTTCGTACCGAGGGTTCGAATCCCTCTCTTTCCGTTTTTGTTGATGACTTGGTATTTTCTTTCGAATTTTTCGCGAGCTCTTTTTATTTTTAATAGTTAAAAATGTGTATATAGATAAAAGTGTAATAGATAAAATCCTACAATCCTACTAAGAACATTTAAAAATCAAGCAAGGAAAACAAAAACCTTATCTTTTATTCTTCACGTCCAGGATTACGTCCTGGATCATTAGACAGGAATCCGAAAATAAAGAGAGAAACAAAGAATATCACTACCGTGTAAACAAATAGTTTGAGAGTAAGCATTACATAATCTCCAAGATTTTTTTTAGTAAAAAAGAGAATAGATTCTCCGTTTTTATACCGCATGCCCTACTATTTTGATTTTTTATTTTGACACCAAGAAATAAAGTGGGGTGATCCAGATTTTTCGCGGTTGTACAAGAATTTCAATATTTGAATTGAGGGTGTAAGACTTATCTGATCTTATCAATTCTTTTCTTTGAATTTTTTTTTTTTTTTTCAATAAATCATTAATTTGTCTAGACATTATTAAATTCTAGACATTATTAAATTAAAGATATCATCGAAAACTTACAGCAGCTTGCCAAACAAAGGCTAAGAGAAAAAAAAACAGGGGTATTACTGGCATAACATCTACGATTGGATTTAAAAAAGCGTAGGCCTCGGGCAATTTGGCGACGAAAAAACTACTTGAATAAAGAGCAGAATTAAGACAGATACAGATCAAACTAAATATATTAAGCATAACAAACATTTTGTTCTTGAGGATAATTGTATTTTATTTATTTTGATTGAGTTATTAATAAATTGAGTTTTTTATTATTTTATTATTATAAATATGTTATTATTCATAGAAAAGAAAAATGAATAAAAAGAAAATAAGATAGACCAAAAAACTTTCTTTGATTTGAACTCACCCAATCAAAAATCCTTCAATTCTCAAATCAAAAGAGAATAGAATAAACCATACTTTCATACAATATCTTAATTGAATTATATGTAATGATCAATAAATTCTGTTTAATTCTACGTCTACATGTATAAAAATTCTAGTAATCTATTTTATAGATAATAGATATTTAGACTTGAGTTGACGAACAACCAGTACCAATATTAGTGTTTATTAGTGTCGACTAGAAATGGGGCGTGGCCAAGTGGTAAGGCAACGGGTTTTGGTCCCGCTATTCGGAGGTTCGAATCCTTCCGTCCCAGAACATACCTGACCCACGATCATTTTATTAATCTATAATTTTATTAATCTATAATAAAAAATAAAATAGATATCTATATCATAATCTATATCATAATAAAATATATCAAAATAAAGATTGTCTTTTCGACCAGTATTCCGTTTAAGAGTATAATATTGTTATAGAATGTGATTCTTATTTCTTTTTTTTTTTTTTTTATTAATCATATCTTTTTCACAAATTTAATCGAGTTCAAATAACACGCATATGAAACGAAATTTTGATTTGTTAAATATTACTGATTTTACAATATGAAATCTGAAAAAATAACAACCTAAATCTTCAATCTTTCCTTACATCAGTCTTTTTTTTTATTAATTATTGATGGTTTAATCCAATATGGATTTATCTTTCTCTTAATGATGATAAAAAGCGAATGGTACTTACTGTAAAACCTTATGCAAATAATGATATAGGGTAGGAAACTATTCAATCAATTAAATCGTTTTAATGATTTCTTATGAGTTCTTGGTACTCTAAGAAGTGTGAAATTGTTGAATTTATCCTATCACGTTACTTGAAGATAGAGATTCAAAATAACTTGTTTATTCGTGTTTATTTATTCATGTTATGTGTTATGTTAGTTATAATAAAAAAAAAATTATAAACAATGGGGTTAAATTGATTGAATTCTTGTTGAGACTTCGTCATACATTATCCATTCTTCATATAGAAGAAAAAAGTATAGATTATTATGTACCGACCGAACCGATGATTATTCACGATTCCATAATTGAATCAATTACATACTGGTTCCAAACTGAAGGAATGTTATGGTAAAACTTCGTTTAAAACGATGTGGCAGAAAGCAACGTGCGACTTGAAGGACATGATCAGCTGTGGATTCTTACATCCACCACTTTTTTATATTATATAGGAACGAAAGTGCTCTTGGCTCGACATCATTTGTTCTGTTCCACTGGAACCCTCATTTTTGAGAGTGTTGCCATGTAAATAGTACACGATGGAGCTCGAGTAGAACGTATTGATTAATTTCTCAAGGGCAAGAATCTAAGGTTAGTATCGATCAATAAATTGGAACAACTTCGTAAGTATATTTTAGATATATAAATCGAAAGGATCCAATTCGATAAAATTTAAAAGTTAATTTTGTTGGAATTGGTAAAACTCTTTTGATCAAATCAAAAGTAAAGTGTATTACGTAAGAATCAACCATTCATACGATTCTTTGATAGAAAGAAATCACAAAAAATGGTATGTTGCTGCCGTTTTGAAACGATTTAAAGATCACCGAAGTAATGTCTAAACCCAATGATTCAAGGCAAAGATAAAGATCCTGGAACAAGGAAATACCGTTTTCAATTGTCTCAACAACCAGATCATATTTAAGAATCAAAATAGATTCTAAAGGAGACAGACAAAAAGGGTTAGAGACCACTCAATAAATTGAATACCTAAAAGGTTTCTTTTGAGTTATTTGAGAGTTATTCAACTTGAGTTATGAGGATACAAATAATTTTTTTTTTGGGGGGGGGGGAAGACTAAGAAAAAGTATTTAAACTAAAATCAATAATATAATGAATTTGATGATTTTATGGATCTATTTGATATTATGATTCTATACATAGACATAATTTAGAATTTTCTCGAGCCGTACGAGGAGAAAACTTCTTATACGTTTCTAGGGGGGGGGGGAGTATTGTTCATCTATCCCAATGAGCCATTTATCGAATCGTTGCAATTGATGTTCGATCCCGACGAGAGGGAAGAGATCTTCGTAAAGTGGGTTTTTATGACCCGATAAAGAATCAAATCTATTTAAATGTTCCTGCTATTCTATATTTCCTTGAAAAAGGTGCTCAACCTACAGGAACTGTTCATGATATTTCAAAAAGGGCGGGGGTTTTTACGGAACTTCGCCCTAATCAACAAATAAAATTCAATTAATGAAATAAAAAAAATGTGGATGATTTGTATATAGCCTTTTATAACCTTTTTGTTTCTTTGCTATTTCCTCTTTTGTTCTATTTATATCATACTAAATTTATTATTGTTACTATAAAAGAGTGTCTTTTATAACGACAAAAATCTATTTAGATTTTATTGATATAAATTTTATTGATATATATAAAATAGATAGAAAAAGATTAAGTGAATAAATAAATGAAGTAATCGGGTCTATAAATATAAAATTTTGAGATTACTGTCAATGAGTTAAGGAACAAATAAAAAAACACAAAGGATTTCACTTGCTTATTTTAGTGAATAAACCTCATTTTTTTACTTAATTTATTTTTCCACCAATATTGTATCAATGTTGTGTTGTATAGAAATATTATATATAGTGCCAATCCAACACAAGTCCTTAGTTTTTTTTTTTCTTATAATTCTAATTGTCTAATTGATTGAAATTGGAATTGTTAGTTATATTTATAAATTGTTTTTTCTTTTGTATTCTTTTCTCAACATTCATATTGACAACAGTGTATCAAATAAATATAATCAGATCGTGAATAAAAGGATCCATTTCTATCTCCGTCCCATAGCTTTTATTTCATTCAAATAATGGGTTCTTGTATTTTCTGTGATACAAGAAGTCTTTTTTTGATTAAGATTAAACTCAATAAAATCTATATATACTATAGAATTAATGGATGACATAAGAGACAAGGAGCTATTTATAAATATTTTACTTTATCCCTATTTTTATCTGAGAATTTTTTCATCGGATCTGTTCATTTTTATTATGTTCAGAATCTAATCAATTAGAATTTTTAAAATTTGTGCTATTTTAATGTTTTGATTGGTTTGGATTGCGTTGTGCAATTCAATCTTTTTTTTATTGAGATTCCGATTGTATCTACACATTCTAATTATTTTATTTGGGTTGCTAACTCAACGGTAGAGTACTCGGCTTTTAAGTGCGGCTAGCATCTTTTACACATTTGTATGAAGCAAAAGATTCGTCCATACCATCGGTAGAGTTTGTAAGACCACGACTGATCCTGAAAGGAATGAATGGAAAAAGCAGCATGTCGTATCAATGGATAATTCTAAGAATATTTCATTCTTACCGAATAGGTCCAAAACCTTATTTAAATTGTTTGAATTCTTGTCGTGTAATAAAAAAAATGAATTTGGTCGAGTGAATAAATGGGTAGAGCCCTACTACGGTTCCAATTATAGGGAAACAAAAAGTAATGAGCTTCTGTTCTTAATTTTTGAATGATTACCCGATCTAATTAGACGTTAAAAATATATTAGTGCTTAATACGGGAAAAACTTTTCCCATGAGTGGATTATAAATTTCTTATGAGTCCTAATTATTAGCTATTACCCATTATGGGGTAGAGATAAATGTGTAGAAGAAGGCAGTATATTGATAAAGATTTTTCAAAATCAAAAGAGCGATTGGATTGAAAAAATAAAGGACTTCTAACCATCTTGTTACCCTAGAATGAACATAAATCAATTAGATGGAAAAAGAGAGGCTAGAGAGTCTGTTGATGAGTCTTACTTGTTCCGAGGTATTTTCTTACTATAATACCTTGTTTTGACTGTATCGTACTATGTATCATTTGATAACCCAATAAATCACCTATTTCTTTTCTTGTTCAAATTTAAAATGGAAGAATTTCAAGGATATTTAGAACTAGATAGATATCAGCAACATGACTTCCTATACCCACTTATCTTTCGGGAGTATATTTATGCACTTGCTCATGATCATGGTTTAAATAGATCGATTTTGTTGGATAATGTAGGTTATGACACTAAATATAGTTTACTAATTATAAAACGTTTAATTAGTCGAATGTATCAACAGAATCATTTGATAATTTCCGCTAATGATTCTAACCAAAATAAATTTTTTGGGTACAACAAAAATTTGTATTCTCAAATGATGTCGGAGGGATTTGCCGTCATTGTGGAAATTCCGTTTTCCCTACGATTAGTATCTTCCTTAGAGGCGACAGAAATCGTAAAATCTTATAATTTACGATCAATTCATTCAATATTTCCTTTTTTAGAGGACAAATTCCCACATTTAAATTATGTATCAGATGTACTAATACCCTACCCCATTCATCTGGAAATCTTGGTTCAAACCCTTCGCTATTGGGTGAAAGATCCCTCTTCTTTCCATTTATTACGACTCTTTCTTCACGAGTATTATAATTGGAATAGTCTTATTACTCCAAAAAAAATTATTTTTTCAAAAAGTAATCCACGATTATTCTTGCTCCTATATAATTCTCATGTATGTGAATACGAATCCATTTTACTTTTTCTTCGTAATCAATCTTCTCATTTACGATTAACCTCTTCTGGTATCTTTTTTGAGCGAATACATTTCTATGAAAAAAAAAAATATCCTGTAGAAGAAGTCTTCGTTAATGATTTTCCGGCCGCCATCTTATGGTTCTTCAAGGATCCTTTTATGCATTATGTTAGATATCAAGGAAAATCTATTCTGTCTTCGAAGGATACCCCTCTTCTGATGAATAAGTGGAAATATTATCTTGTCAATTTATGGCAATGTCATTCTTATGTGTGGTCTCAACCAGGAAGGATTTATATAAACCAATTATCCAAGCATTCCCTTGATTTTTTGGGTTATTTTTCAAGTATGCGACCAAACCTTTCGGTGGTACGGGGTCAAATGCTAGAAAATTCATTTATAATGGATAATGCTATGAAGA